CCGGTCAATTCGGTTCCACTTAATCCCCCTTTCATGGCCACAGATCTTTCCAGCTAAGCTAAGGAATGGGAAATCTTTCTCCTGTTAAATGAATCAAATGGTTCATCTCCTCCGGGAAAAGCCATCTCTTTCTCAACAATGTCTTTGTCATTTGATCCACTAGCGTTCCGTTAGATAGGAACAGATTTGATAAATACTGATAACTCTCGGATGGAGTATTAGAACGGAAAGACCCATTAGATAATGAACTATTGGTTCTCTGACATCTCTGGCGATGAATCAACAATTCGAAGTTATTTTCTTGCGTATTCTTGCTGAACCAGCTTTCAGCCAGCGATTTAGGAGGACTTGTTAGGGAAGTAAGAAGCCCCTTTGCCATCTCTTGATCTGCAAAGAATTCTCGACGTGAAAACACAGGCGCATCGAAAAAGAAGGGATTCGCAGGGTCCCAAAGAAATTGGCTTATTTGAAATTGAAAAAAGACTTGGTCTTTGGAAAATCGATCTCGTGTCTGGTACTGCATGGTTCCACTCTGCAAGAACTCCGAATCATTCTCTTCCGAATCATTCTCTTGATGAGAAATGATCCGCGTGCCCAAAAATGACCTGGACCAATAGGGAAATCCCAATTCATTGGGACTTTCGATCCAACCAAAGAGATCGGGGTACCATATGCTAGGAGCCCAAACTATGTCATTGAAGAAATCCTCCTCTATCTGTTGCAGGTCGCGGTCTCCTTCTCCAAATGGAACCCCTTCTTCCAATTCAAACTCCGATTCGTCTTTTTCATAGAGAAATTTCTGATCAACGCTAGAACAAAATCCATTTTGCATCATATCTAAGGGATTCCTTCGTTCGGACCGAAGAAGCAATGTCACTCGATCATTCTCAAACTGACTGTCCTCTTTTTCTGTCCGAGAGGATAGAGTGCCTTCTCCTTCGAATACTTCTAATAGGCCACGAACTAGAGCAGAATCAGTCTCAACCAAATAAGAAGTGATCCCATTTTTTTCATCGGGTCCGCGTAGAGACCAAAGATCATGAGCGACCAATCCGGCAGAACAACTCAAAAGATAAAGAAGTCTCGTTAATCTCTTCATGCTCGTTGCAAGCTCGAAGTACCAGTTGTACAAATAAGAACTAGGGAATCTCTTCTTCAGATAGATAGATATAGGATCTATGGAGCCATTACTTAGGAGTACATTTTGTGCAACAGCCCTTCCTATCTGATAGAAAAGGATCCCATGATCCTGAACCGGTCTTACCTTGGCTCGAAAATTCCAAGTTTGTCTATGAAGAGCGGATCGAATTGTATGAGTGTCTATAGTGGATTTATTCTGTGCAATACTAATGGATAGGGCCTCATTGGTAAGTGCTACAAGATCTCGTACACTGGAACCCATGGTTAGGGACCCGAATCCATTAGGATGGGACAGTTTCTTTTCCAAGTGAAATCCCCTAGTATATGAAAGAGTGAAAAAGTGCTTTCGTTGTTGTGGAATAAGAAGCCTTCGTAGCTTAAGGCATGTATTTAATTTATTCGGAGCTATTAGAGCGGGATCCACTTTTTGGGGAATATGAGTCGAAGCAATAACAAGGATATTGCTAGTGGAGCATTTTTCACAATCCCTGGAGAGAGAGTTCACTAATAGACCGAGGGATAAGTTATTCGACGCACGCACAGACAGATCATGAATGTTTGGAATCCATAGTATGCAAGGGGACATTGCTTTTGCTAATTCGAATGGAATTCGGATACGAAATCCCTCTAGTAGTGGTCTATCCCTATCCGTAGTTAGCTCATTTAGCAGCTCTATATCATCTATATCAAGGTCATCATCGCTATCGCTATCGCTATCGTCACTCTCATCACTATCAATAGCGTCACTATCATCACTATCACTAGAATCATTATCAAGATCGTCAGCGTCACTATCATAAGGATCGATCTTAGAAAAAATGTCATCCTGGAACTTGTTCGGAACTACCGTAATGAAAGGAACATAGGAGTTTGTCGCGAGGGATTTGACCAAATAGGATCGTCCAGTTCCTATCGAACCTATCACTAAAATACCCCTAGAGGGGGATAGCGCTAAGCGGAGCGAAAAGGGTTTTCCATGAGATCGGAAATGAAAACGAGTAGCCCCACACGAGGTTTGTGAATAAGTGATTGTCTGAAAATGAGCAAGGAATATCCGTCTTTCGGCTAAACAGGATCTATTGAACTCATAATTCATTAGATCCTTTTGATGAATGTCAACTACGTATCGTAAGTAAATTGATCCCGGTTGTTCAACCATTTGATAACTAGAGTCATTCTTTGATAAACCATCACTATGAGTCAGACTCAATAGCATTTGATCCATCCTTTTTTCTGTCGTTAAGGTGGAGAACTGAACCAAGAATTCTCTTTCTGCATCCTCAATCAAATCACTGTTCGCGACCCAGGATTCTATTTGATCATCAATCCACTCAACGTTCACGTTTTTTCTTAGCAATGAATAGAGCTCTTTACTTGTACGACTTAGATGTCTCGTATTTCTCGAAAAAGCGATTCGATTGATGGGATTTGGTATGATCCTTAGGAAATCCATGATACCGATGAGATTGCTATTCCAAAATTTCTTCTTATTAAAAGCAGAACCCCATATTGCTTCGAGAAAATAGACGAATTGTTCCAGAGCAACTAGAAAGAGATTCTTTAACCAGAAAGAATTTCGCTCAGATGTAGGATACCTATCCAGAAGTTTTCGCAACTCAATCATGTATGATGGAATCATCAAAGATTTGATCTTTTTGAAATCCGTCTGGAACTCACTAGAGGCTCGGGAAACAAATAAAAGATGGGTAGTAACGAGAGATCCAGCAACAAGAAGAAGGAAAAGGATGAGGAACTCCCGAGCATTTGATGATCTCAGCCATAGGGGTGACTCATTATCATTATTTCGATGAATGATTTCTGCGGACCGAAGAAGACTCTGTGACCAACGATTCGAAATCGCACTGAAATTCCATTTTGAAAAAAGACTCAACCACAATTTTGTCTGAAGAATCCACCATGATGTCTTCAGAATACCCTGAAAAAGAGATATGCGACTGCGCAATACGTTTGAAAAAGGATCTAAAAGGGCGAATTTGAGATACTGGAACCCTGTCAAAGTAAAGAACCACGGTATATAGGGTTGGAACAGAGTCCATTGTGAGAGATTTAAAAAAGCACGCTCTCGTTCAAGGGTTCTATCATCCATCTTCCCAAGACTAAGACTCCGTTTTTTCCTCTTTTTGGATTTCTCAGCCCAAATCAAACCCATGGTTGAATTGAAATTGAGATACTGCTTCCCTTCGGAATCGGAATCAGATAGATTCATATCTGAAAGAGGTGGACAATCCGTTCTTTCAAAATGGACTATTTGTCCCTCTGTTAGAGGTGTTCCAGAAATGTCTGCGATCGAATAAATAGCTCTACCAACGAATGGATCGGATCGCATTGGAAAATGGAAAGATTTGTACAAGTTATACGTTTCGTCACTACTTTGTGGCAAATCCTTAGGTATGAATATCTTCGATACCTGTGACTCGATTGGTGAAATCGTATCTCGCTCCAAAAAAACATGTTTTTTTTTACCGACGCACAAAGAAAATCTTTTGTTGCGAATGAACAAGATATTGAGGAATTGTCCATACGTAAGATCAGAATTCTTGAGAAGGGCCTTTTCCACAGAAAAAGGGAATTTTTTGTTACAATCGAACCAGAAGTGATGTGGATTATTCAAGAATCGAAGTCGATTTGCTTTAGAAAAAGAAGATATCAATGAACTTCGATGAAATGGTTTCACGGGATTCAGCCAATTGTCTCGATCGTGGGATCGCATTGCGAAATAGGAATCCATGTTATCCAAATTGTTCCTGCAATTCTTTCGAGTCGGGAATGAGTCAATCATCCATTTTGTCTTATTGAACAAAAAGGGTGATAGTGTGCCTCCATTGATCGAGAATTTCGATTGTTTGGAAGGATCATGATCATCCAATAAGAAGGGTTTCCATTGATTTTTAGTAAAAGGAACGATTTGAACACCTATTGATTCGAACAACGGATTGCAGAGTGGATCATTCGGCCCTTTCAATTCATAGATATAGATGGGGATCTCAGACCCAGGAATGGGGGCACTTCCGATACTCAAAAAGAAAAAAGGAAGTGACTTCGACAAAAAGGACAAAAAGAGAAGTGACTTCGACCAAAAGAAGAGAAGTGACTTCGACCAAAAGGGAAGTGAATTCGACAAAAATAAAGATGCCTTCCACAAAAAGAACTCAGGTGGCTTCGTCAAAAAGGGATGTGACTTCGACAGTTTGACCATAAACTCGGCCCAATCAAGCCAATATTGAGTCGGATTCATACGGAATCGAGTCAGATGACTACAGAAGCGATTCAGATGAATACGGAATCGATTCAGATGAATACGGAATCGATTCAGATGAATACGGAATCGATTCCGATGAATACGGAATCGATTTAGATGAATCCAGAATCGATCTCGATTCAGATAAATACGGAATCGATCTCGATTCAGATAAATACGGAATCGATTCAGATGAATACGGAATCGATTCAGATGAATACGGAATCGATTCAGATGAATACGGAAGCGATAGCGAGATCGATGAATACGTAAGCGATCTCGATGATGATGATATCGATCGAAGACTACTTGAAATTGAAAACGCTTCTTCGCCTCAGAAATGAAATGTTCCTGGAAATTTTGGGTCCATTTGTATCTATATGCATTAGGATCCCGATTCATGGATCTCTCGGTTCGAGAACTAAGAGGGTCCGACCCTTTCTTCTGACTCTTTTTCAAATTCGAGAGATGTTGGTTGATCGTAGATTTCATTCTCGTTCTATGATTCCGAGTCTCATTTCCTATTGAATCCCCTTTCATTCCATATTCGAAGTTGCGATTGGATCGATTCATTACCATGAAAAAGAATCGATTTGATACATTTCTTATGTACCCATAGGTCCTAGAGTGGATTTGAATCAGATTTCGGATCAATCTAGATGGATTGACTGCCGCCATTATGTTGTTACTAGCCACTTTTTTGGATTTTGGATCTTCAGAAAAAATAGGAGGTACAACCAATAAAGATTTCTTTTTCGAGTCATCGCCGGAGTGAAATCCCTCAGAAAAAGGAAAAAATACCCTCTCATAATCAGACACCAGATCCGGCTCGGTGATTGATAGAATGAGTAGATCTGCCATTTTTGAAAATCTCTCTTCTGATTCAAAATCGTGGTCTAACGTGTACCCCACCCTGTTCCGGTCATGGAATAGATGAAAGAAATCCAAAAATGGATTTTGGGTCAAGAATGAAATCTTATTCGAACTGTCCAGATCTGGTTCATCCTTCGGAACCATAGCACATCCCGGATCTGATGAAATAGGATGAATTGCGATGGTCTTTTGTAAATACGGAATGATCTTGAATAGATCCACTATTTCTTTCTTTTCCGATCGCCTGGAAGGGACACAAGAAACATCGTGTTGTTTCTTCAACAATTTAGGATCGGACCTCTCAGTAGGATTCGAACCCAGATGAAGGTATGACCATCTGTCCGAGAAAAAAGAACGAATTGATCTTGTAGGATTCCCAAGAAATTCTTCGATTTCTTCCGGAAGCAGATGACGAACCATCTGCTTCTCACGTTCCGCGAATCGCTGGGACATTGAGGAATCTCCAGCTCCAGAAAGGCTTTTCGGGAATCGGTCGGATTCTATCTCGGTTCGTTCCGTTTGAAGAAAGGAAGGATCCCAATCCAAAAGAATCGATCTTTCTTTGAGTTGTTGAATCTCTCTTTGATTGATCAATGTGTGAGATTCCGAATCCTCATTCCTAATGGAATCGAAAGCATCTCTGGATTGATCAGAAGATCCTTTCAATTGGCTAGAATCCCTATTTGTTCCGATCCAGTTCCTCCACCACCGCGAACCCCAGTTCGAATCAGGCATGATACACGTTTGAGTTATTGGGAGAACCCAAGGAATCCCTTTCGGATCCATGAAACAACTCTCAGAGATCTTTTTTTTCCCTTTTGGAAGATACAGAAGCGAAACAACCAACCTATGGGACGACCGAGTCTCATTTCTGGGTCCAATGGAATTCATAGGTAGAGGAAGAAGCCCCCTCAAATAGAGATTTTTTCTTTCGACCATAGTTTGATGGTGCATACGAGATATAACGACTGCTACCAGAATCAGTACTACACCCTTAACCAGTACTGCAACTTTGCTCGTGAAAGATCGGTTGCTTGGTGAACCCGAAAGCAGGATACTCCAAATTCGGGGGTCAAAAAGTTTCAGAAAACGTTCTTGGTGGAAAAAAAGGTAAGTGAAAGATCCCACGAAATCAAATTGGGTCCATGAATCGAACAAATAGCCAAAACTCTGACTTTCTCTCAATATCTCTCTCAATTCGAAGATCCACAATTGGACTTCATAGTCTCTCCGCAGTTTTGTTGGCATAGTTAATAGTTATCGGGTCTCTAGGGTTGGAACTGATTTATTCACGATGTATGATGATCCAAGCATCCATGGCTGAATGGTTAAAGCGCCCAACTCATAATTGGCGAATTCGTAGGTTCAATTCCTACTGGATGCACACCAATGGGATGGGAGAAGTTCAGTCTATTGGAACTGGATCTGTCTCATCATCATCAGAGAAATGAATCAATCGTATTTTTGTTATATATGCATATACTTGATTCGATGGGGTTTCTTGTTTTCCGAATTCTTTCGATCTTCTATTTCTATAGAGTTCGATTTCGATAGAGTTCTCTAGGAGATTCGTTCGATTCGGTAGATTCGAATTCGAATCGTACTAGAGAACGAATTGGTGTGGTATATTCATACTATAACATATGAACCGTAAGAACTCGAATTCTTATCAATACTGGAACTCCTAGGAAAGAAAGTGGATTTATGGATGGAATCAAATATGCAGTAGTTACAGAAAAAAGTGTTAGGCTATTGGTGGGGAAGAATCAATATACTTCTAATGTTGAAACAGGATCAACTAGGACAGAAATCAAGCATTGGGTCGAACTCTTCTTTGGGGTTAAGGTACTCGCGATGAATAGTCATCGGCTCCCGGGAAAGGGTCGAAGAATGGGCCCTATTAGGGGACATACAAGGCATTACAGACGTATGATCATTACGCTTCAACCGGGCTATTCTATTCCACCCCTTTTGTAAAAAAAAAAAGAGCTTCAATCAAAATACTGAATAACACGGCGATACATTTATACAAAACTTCTACCCCCAGGACACGCAATGGGGCCACAGACAGGCGAGGGAAATCCAATCCACGAAAGAATTTGATCTCTGGACAGCATCATTCTGGGAAAGGGAGGAATGCCAGAGGAATCATTACCGCAAGGCATAGAGGGGGAGGTCATAAGCGTCTATACCGTAAAATCGATTTTTTACGGAATGAAAAAGACATATCTGCGAGAATCGTAACCATAGAATACGACCCTAATCGAAATGCACACATTTGTCTCATACACTATGGGGATGGTGAGAAGAGATATATTTTACATCCCAGAGGGGCGAGAATTGGAGATACCATTCGTTCGGGTACAGAAGTTCCTATCTCAATGGGAAATGCCCTACCTTTGAGTGCGGTTTGAACCATGGATTTACGTAATTGGAAGTAACCAATCAGGTTTACGACGAAACCTAGAAATCGATCACGGATCCTATTTGAATGCCTCTACGGAATAGACCTCAACAGAAAACTGAAGAGGAACGGCAGCAAGTGATTGAGTTTAGTAGTTCTTTATATAAAATTATTGACTCTAGAGATATGGTAATATGGAGAAGACAAAATTGTTTGAAGCACCGACAGAACCAGAAACGCCCTTCTTTGTTTCAAAGAGAAGAAGAGAGATTATGCACATTTCATTTGATGGTCAGAGGCGAATTGAAAGCTAAGCAGTGATAATTCTACCCCCCGGGGAAAAAGAGAGATGTCTCCTACGTTATCCCTAATATTTGGAAGTATCGACGTAATTTCATAGAGTCATTCGGTCTGAATGCTACCTGAAGAACATAAGCCAGATGACGGAACGGAGAGACCGAGAATGTAGAATATCATCACATGAGTGATTCGGCCTATTTAGATTTGGATGCCTATACTACCCACTCATGTGATACTTCATCATACGATTCATATAGGATCCATCCGTCGAGATATCCTCCTATACATTCAACATTCAGAAAGCCGTATGCTTTGGAAAGAAGCTTGTACAGTTTGGGAAGAGGTTTTGATTAATCAAAAAGACGAATCTACTTCAACCGATATGCCCTTAGGCACGGCCATACATAACATAGAAATCACACTTGGAAAAGGTGGACAGTTGGCTAGAGCAGCGGGGGCTGTAGCAAAACTGATTGCAAAAGAAGGTAAATCGGCCACATTAAGATTACCATCCGGGGAGGTCCGTTTGATATCCAAAAACTGCTCAGCAACAGTCGGACAAGTGGGTAATGTTGGGGTGAGACAGAAAAGTTTGATGCGTAGAGCCGGATCTAAGCGTTGGATAGGTAAGCGTCCTGTAGTCAGAGGAGTGGTTATGAACCCTGTAGACCATCCCCATGGGGGGGGCGAAGGAAGGGCCCCCATTGGTAGAAAACACCCCACAACCCCTTGGGGATATCCTGCACTTGGAAGAAGAACTAGAAAACGGAATAAATATAGCGATAGGTTCATTCTTCGTCGACGTACTAAATAGGAAAATCTTGAACATCGAATATGTTTCTTCGTCTTTACAAAAGAAAAAAGATAGGAGTAAGTAGCTGTGCCACGTTCAAAAAAAAAAAATCCTTTTGTTGCGAATCATTTATTAGAAAAAATTGAGAAACTCAACATCAAGGGGGAAAAAGAAATAATTATAACTTGGTCCCGGGCATCTACCATTATACCCACAATGATCGGACATACAATCGCCATTCATAATGGAAAGGAGCATTTGCCTGTTTATATAACAGAGCGTATGGTAGGTCAAAAATTGGGAGAATTTGCACCTACTCTTAATTTCCAGGAACATACGAGAAACGATAATAAATCTCGTCGTTAATCTGACTGAATAAAGTAAATATTTGGTGCTCAGTGTTCATTCGTGGGAGGGAAATCGGATGAGAAAAAAAAACGAACTTGGAGAAGTATACGCTTTAGGTCAACATATCCGTCTGTCTGCTCACAAAGCGCGAAGAGTCATTGATCAGATTCGTGGACGTTCCTACAAAGAAACACTTCTGATATTAGCACTCATGCCTTATCGAGCATGTTACCCTATTTTTAAATTGGTTTATTCTGCGGCAGCCAATGCGAGTCACAATATGAGGATAAAGAAAACAGATTTAATCATTAGTAAAGCCGAAGTCAACAAGGGTACTATCAGGAAAAAGTTAAAACCTCGAGCACGAGGGCATAGTTATCCGATAAAAAGAACCACCTGTCATATAACTATTGTATTGAAAGATGTATCGAAAGATTACATATGGGTAAAACACACAGTTATCCGAGACAAAGAACCACCTATCATATAACTATTATATTCAAAGAAATATCGAAAGATCACATATGGATAAAAAAAAGATGGATAGAGATATATACTAAATATACAGATATAAGAGAGAGGTATTTCTATATGATAGATCGGGACAAATTGAACTGGGCTAATAGAGAGAGTGAGGGTGTATGGGACAAAAAATAAATCCACTTGGTTTGAGACTTGGTACAACCCAAAGACATCATTCCCTTTGGTTTGCAGAACCCAAAAATTACTCCCAAGGTCTTCAGGAAGATCAAAAAATACGTGATTGTATCAAGAATTTTGTACGTGATTGTATAAAGAAAAATGTAAAAAAAAACATTCCTTCCGATGAGACAATCATTTCCCGTCTAGAGATTCAAAAAAGTATCGATGTGATAAAGGTCGTAATCTATACAAGCTTCCCAGACTTGCCAAAATTTTTAAGAAAGGGGAAACCACAAAGAATCAAAGAATTACAGACCAATGTAGCAAAAGGGTTTCATTCTGTGAACTATAAACTCAACATTGCTATCACAATAATTACAAAGCCCTATGGACAGCCTACTATTCTTGCAGAATACATAGCCAAACAATTAAAAGAAAGAGTTGCATTTCGAAAGGCAATGAAAACCGCAATTGAATTACTCATTGACGAAGGGAATACAAAAGGAATTCAAGTACAAATTGCAGGCCGTATCGACGGAAAAGAAATTGCACGTGTTGAATGGATCAGAGAAGGTAGGGTTCCGCTACAAACCATTCGAGCTAAAATAAATTATTGTTCATATACAGTTCGAATGGTTTATGGGGTATTAGGCATCAAAATTTGGATATTTGTGGGCGAGGAATAAGGATCCTTTGTTTTGATTTCCGTTCTATCCAACGATAGAACACAAAATGACAAACTCTTTCATTGGTTTTCATTCAATCAAAAATGAACAATTCTTTTTTTTCTTTTTATTCGATTCTATTCTAATTCTATAGGATTGAATAAAAATTGGATTGACCCTTTGGTATAATTGCTATGCTTAGTGTGTGACTCGTCGGTTATTTCCTTTAGGTTTAAGTTAATTAGGGTTCAAAAAAAAAGGGGGGACGGCCCATACCAGAATAAGAGTATGAGCTAATAACGATAGAACTCATAACTATAGAACTAATAACCAGCTCATTGCTTCGTATTATCTGGATCCAAGGCACCAGTCACTCTATGATCGAGTGATCCAAGAGTTGTAGCAACTGAACTCTTTTTCCATAAAAGAAAAAACAATCTGATTCTGGATTGTGAAAGAAAAGAAAAGGATCGGGTAAATGGAAGGATGATAGAAAGAGAGAACTAGAATATCCATGATATATGATTCCAATATGTATGGTCTATAAATTATCTCAGAAAAGGCAGTGTAATAAAGCATCAATACGTAAGAAGAACCTAAAATAAAGAGCATCAAGTCAATTTCAAGGCTGAGGAAATTGACTCAGGAACAACCAATTCAATTACAAGCTCCATTGCAGAAAATTCGGCCTAGGCATTCAGCAAGAAGTGATGGGAACGACGGAACCTGTGACTGCAGAAGATTCTATTGAAAATTCCAAGAATTCATTGGGTGGGATGGCGGAACGCACCAGAAACCAATTCAGTTATTCTGAGAGGTCATGAGCTGACCCTTCGGATGAACCAGATCTTGAAAGAGTCAATATTCGCCCGCGAAAGCCTTACGACGTTTTAGGATATTCACTAAAAGTCCAAATCAAGATTGGTTATCTCTTATAGCAAAAAGAAATTCTAAATAGAATTCGATTCTAGATGTATAGAAATATCTATACGCCTATTCGTGTATACAATCTTAGATCTAAAAAAAAAAAAAGAATCCTATGATTCAGTGTATTATTCATTGAATACTTATCTCTAATATTATTGAATCGTTTCATTCGCGAGGAGCTGGATGAGAAGAAACTCTCATGTCCAGTTCTGCAGTAGAGATGGAATTGTGAACCAACCATCCACTATAACCCCAAAAGAACCAGATTCCGTAAACACCATAGAGGAAGAATGCGAGGCGTTTCTTCGCGAGGCAATCGGATTTGTTTCGGTAGATACGCTCTTCAGGCACTTGAGCCGGCTTGGATCACATCTAGACAAATAGAAGCAGGACGACGAGCAATGACACGGTATGCGCGTCGTGGTGGAAAAGTATGGGTACGCATATTTCCAGACAAACCTGTTACAATAAGACCAACGGAAACGCGTATGGGTTCGGGGAAAGGATCTCCCGAATATTGGGTATCAGTCGTGAAACCGGGTCGAATACTTTATGAAATGGTTGGGGTATCAGAAAAAGTAGCTAGAGAAGCGATTTCAATAGCTGCGTCCAAAATGCCTATACGAACTCAATTCCTTATTGTCGAATAGGGATATGCAAACAAAGAAAAGGGGTCTTTTTGATGAAAAACCAACCTGCGGTTGGTTTTTTTTTGGCCAAACAATATTTCTTTTTTCCTTTGCCCTTTCTTTGGATTGAAAGAAAAGATCAAAAAAAGCTATGATTCAATCTCAGACTCATTTAAATGTAGCAGACAACAGCGGAGCTCGAAAATTGATGTGTATTCGAATCATAGGAGCTAGTAATCGCCAATATGCTTATATTGGTGACATTATTGTTGCTGTAATCAAAGAAGCAGTGCCTCATATGCCTCTCGAAAGATCAGAAGTGATCAGAGCTGTAGTTGTACGTACATGTAAAGAACTCAAACGTGACAATGGGATGATAATACAATATGATGACAATGCCGCAGTTGTCATTGATCAAAAAGGCAATCCAAAAGGAACTCGAGTCTTTGGCGCGATCGCTTGGGAATTGAGAGAGTTGAATTTTACTAAAATAGTCTCATTAGCCCCTGAGGTCTTATAAAAACTCATAGACGAGACCGCGATATTTTTAGTGTATCTGAAATAGATTCAATGAATTAGTAGATTGTGTCTCATGTATATCCCTTAATAGTAATAATTGATAAAGAAAAAAAAGAGCATGTTGATAATAAAAAAAACTCGAAGGCACCAATGATTATAGCTCATCATGGGTAGGGACACTATTGCCGACATAATAACTTCTATACGAAACGCGGAGATGGATAACAAAGAACTGGTTCGAATAGCATCTACTAATATCACCGAAAACATTGTGAAAATACTTCTACGCGAAGGCTTTATCGAAAACGTGAGGAAACACCGAGAAAGGAACACAAATTTCTTAGTTTCAACCCTACGATATAGAAGAAGGCATAGAAAAGGGCCATCTAGAACTATTTTAAAACGTATCAGCCGACCCGGTGTACGAATCTATTCTAACTATCAACGAATCCCTAAGATTTTAGGAGGAATGGGGCTTGTAATTCTTTCTACTTCTCGAGGCATAATGACAGATCGAGAGGCTCGACTAGAAAGAATCGGAGGAGAAATTTTGTGTTATATATGGTGATCTTTCTGGTACTGGTATCCGAATTGGGTCGGTAACTTCCTATTCTTATTTGGGACAAAAAAAAGCATACGAATATCACTCTTCTTCCATGAATTGATACTTTAAAGGGATTACCTCGAATGAAAGAACAAAAATGGATTTATGAAGGTTTAATTACGGAATCACTGCCCAATGGCATGTTCCGGGTTCGTTTAGATAATGAAGATCTGATTCTAGGGTATATTTCAGGAAAGATCCGATGTAGTTTTATACGGATACTACCAGGAGATAGAGTCAAAATCGAAGTAAGTCGTTATGATTCAACCAAGGGGCGTATCATTTATCGACTCAACAACAAAGATTCGAATGACTAGGTGACCTTTTCAACACTCCCACTACTTTCATGAGGACTCGCATCTCAAAATTGCAAGAGACTTATTTTCTTCCAAGGAGTCGATTCAAAATGAAGGAATTACAAATATGAAAATAAGGGCCTCCGTTCGTAAAATTTGTCACAGATGTCGACTGATCCGTAGGCGGGGACGAATTATAGTAATTTGTTCCAACCCGAGACATAAACAGAGACAAGGATAATCCTTCGAATCGAAACTTAAAATCGACAAACAATAGAGGCTCTCTAAATGTCCAAATGATCTGTTTTAACATGAAATGGATATATCCATATATCTCTGACTCCCATTTATGAGATGACAAAATATGGCAAAACCTATTAGAATAAGACCAAGAGTTGGTTCGCGTAGGAAAGGGCATCCTAGTTCGCGTAGAAGTGGGCGTCTTGGTTCCCGTAAGAATATTCGTCGAATACCAAAAGGGGTTATTCATGTTCAAGCCGGTTTAAATAATACCATAGTAACGGTTACAGATGTACGGGGTCAGGTGGTTTCTTGGGCCTCCGCCGGTACTTGCGGATTCAGAACCGCAAGAAAAGCAACACCATTTGCGGCCCAAACCGCAGCGGGAAATGCCCTTCGTACAGTACAGGGTATGCAACAAGCGGAAGTCAGGATAAAGGGTCCTGGTCTCGGAAGAGATGCAGCATTACGAGCCATTTTTAGAAGTGGTATACGCGTAAATTTGGTACGGGACGTAACCCCTCTGCCACATAATGGCTGTAGACCTCCGAAAAAAAGACGTGTGTAGAAATCAGAATTGAACCAATTTCAAGTGCAAGAGAAATAAATGATTCAACGATCAAATAATAGTAATAGTACTATGCTTCGAGAGGAAGTAGCAATATCTACTCGGCCACTACAGTGGAAGTGTGTTGAATCAAGAGCAGACAGCAAGCGTCTTAATTATGCCCGGTTTATCTTGTGTCCGCTTATGAGAGGTCAAGGCGATACGATAGGCATCGCGATCCGAAGATCTTTGCTTGGAGAAATAGAAGGAACCTGTATCACACGCGCAAAATCTGAGAAGATACCGCATGAATATTCGAAGATAGCCGGGATTGAAGAATCCGTACATGAAATTTTAATGAATTTGAAAGAAATTGTATTGAGAAGTAATCTGTATGGAACTCGCAACGCATCTATTTGTGTCAAGGGTCCGGGATACGTAACTGCTCAAGACATCATCTCACCGCCTTCTGTAGAAATGGTTGATACTACACAGCATATAGCTAGCCTAACGGAACCCGTTGATTTTTGTATTGAATTACAAATCGAGAGGCATCGCGGATATCGTATGAGAACACCAAATAACGCGAAAGATGGGAGTTTTCCTATAGAGGCAGTATTCATGCCTGTTCGAAATGTGAATCATAGTATTCATGCTTATGGGAATGGAAATGAAAAACACGAAATACTTTTTCTCGAAATCTGGACGAATGGAAGTTTAACTCCAAAAGAGGCACTTAACGAAGCCTCCCGGAATTTGATTGATTTATTTCTTCCCTTTCTACATGCAGAAGAACAGGATATCCACTTAGAGGACAATCAAAACCGAGTGAGAGTGGCTGTACCCTTTTTGACTTATCATGATAAATTGCCTAAACTAAAGAAAAACACAAAAGAAAGAGCATTGAAATGCGTTTTTATTGACCAATTAGAATTGTCCTCCAAGGTCTATAATTGCCTCAAAAGGGCTAATCTATATACAGTATGGGACCTTACGAATAAGAGTCAAGAAGATCTTCTGAAAATAGAACATTTTCGCAGCGAAGATGTCAAAGAGATATTAGACATTCTACAAAAGGATTTCTCAATAGAGTTACCGAAGAATACGTTTTCACTTTTAAATCCATTGGATTGATTTCATCTTTATTTTTTAGTTTTTTTAGAAAGAAAGAAAAGATGAAATGAGTTTTGAATCCTCAACACAATCCGTATATTCAGACTAGAATAGATCCAGAATTTAAATAAATGTATCTAGGGAATAGTCGATTCAAAGTGAATCCTCCCTAGATACAGAGTCGTGGTTTTTTATTTCACGGTTGAGTCCATTTGAAAAAGACCTAAAGTGAGAGATTTATCAATAGGTAATGTTGCCCCAATACCTAACCAAAGGGCTACTCCGGTACCAATCAAAAAGACAGTGGTAGCTACTGGACGGCGAAATGGGTTTTGGAATTTATTAACATTCTCCAAAAAAGGTACTGTTAATAATCCCGCAGGTACTGAAACCATTAAAAGAACGCCCAATAACTTATTGGGGACTGTACGGAGTATTTGAAATACGGGAAAGAAGTACCATTCGGGTAATATTTCCAAAGGAGTTGCAAATGGATCGGCAGGTTCGCCAATCATTGATGGTTCTAGAACGGCTAAGCCTATGTTACACGCAATAGTACCTAGAATTACTACCGGAAAAATATATAAAAGATCGTTGGGCCATGCGGGTTCTCCGTAATAATTATGACCCATCCCTTTCGCCAATTTCGCTCTTAATACAGGATCATTTAAGTCCGGTTTCTTTGTTATTGGGATAGGCGAATTCATATGGATCCAGCCCCCGAAGGAACCGGACATGATAATTTTTTATCATCCGGCTCGAGCAAGAATCAAAGGAAGCAAAGAGATCCCTAGAAAATATTATATTATAACATATTCTATATCTTATCCAGATCCACACATCTAGGACTCTATGTAAGAAAAGATTTACCAAATTCCATTTTCTTTCTGGAGTTTGCAACTATCCATTGCAAAGAATTTCGTTTTTACAGACAAATGCTCAATACCCAAGTAGGCTTGCAAATTAGATCATGATCTAGTGCTTTTTGGGTCGTCTCATACCTTGCGATTGTGTCTATCCCCAAAATCTCTCGAGTCTTCTTACATACGAAGGATTTCCTTGTTACTAATCTAGTCTAGCCTCTGTTCTTCTTTAGATCCCTTTTTTCACTCCGATAGTATCATACATAGATCGGAATCGATGCAAAGGAAATGAATGCATTTCCATACTATTAAGTTCAGGAAGTAGAATAGATAGCTCAGAATTTGGATTGGCATCACTTACTCTACTGGATCTTACGAAGCCTGTTGTATTAATGCACGACATGATTCGGTTCTAATCATAGAAAAATTCTCCTCGAGCGAACCAGCCTCCTCTCTGTATGAGGCTTACGCGGTGGTTGGAAAAGAGACACATTTGGTTGGAAATTCCAATGAATGTGGCGGATAAACTCATATACATATATCTGCACAGGCCAATCAATAGTTCAAGTCGCACACTCCCATAATCCATCTTCTCTTCAGAAAATCCACTTCAACTATTCATATCATATCAGATAAATGAAATAATAAACTATTGCAGAGTTGAAGGGAAATATCTAAATAAATGTCTTATTTTTTTGATTCTTTTTATTCAATAATCCATATTTGTAGCAATGAAATAGGATTGTTCCTACCCAAAATGATATAGGATTGATTCCAAATATCTAGGAACTAGCTTCTCTATAACTTCTCTATAAAGGACCAGAAATACCTTGTTTACGTATCATTGGAAAGTGCATTAACATAAATACGGCAGTAAGCAGAGGTAATACAAAAGTGTGTAAACTATAAAAACGAGTCAAAGTAGATTGACCCACACTAGCACTTCCTCGCAATAACTCAACCACGGGTGATCCTATTATAGGAATAGCTTCAGGTACACCTGTCACGATTTTCACTGCCCAATAACCAATTTGGTCCCGAGGCAAGGAATAACCAGTTACACCAAAAGATGCGGTCAATACAGCCAAAACCACCCCTGTAACCCAAGTTAATTCGCGGGGGTTTTTAAATCCACCGGTGAGATACACACGAAATACGTGCAGGATCATCATTAGGACCATCATACTTGCCGACCATCGATGAACCGATCTGATTAACCAGCCAAAGTTAGCTTCAGTCATTATGTATTGAACAGAGGCAAAAGCCTCGGTAACGGTCGGACGATAGTAAAAAGTCATAGCAAACCCCGTAGCTACTTGTACTAAAAAACAAGTAAGCGTAATTCCTCCTAGACAATAAAATAGGTTGACATGAGGCGGAACATATTTACTAGTTATATCATCCGCAATTGCCTGAATTTCGAGACGCTCTTCGAACCAATCATATACTTTATTGAGATAGGTAAACCAAGGGGGCTCCCCCTCTTAGAACTGTATATGAGAATTTCATCTCGTACAGCTCAAGCGGAAACACCTACAAACTGTTTGTAGCGGATAGAAATTTTTCAATTTCTTAATTTTATTCCTAGATTCGATCTTCTCGTAAGATACGAAGGACCAAAAACCCCGAAGCGCTTCTTTGTTCTGATGCTAATGCCAAAATATCAAGCCGGCTCATTCGTATTTATGTTGATCGTTACAGGCCTCTTGAATCTTCTCTTTCCCTATTTTTTTTTTCTTTTTATTTTTTTTATTTGTAGTTTGGATTGTCTTTTTTTTATAGGAATTCTCTTGTTGAGACCCTACAAAATCGATTGAAACCTCAGATTCATACTAGAACCACGATGAATCAATAAAGCCCCAAGCTAAGCTCAAAGGTTCCTTAGAGTAAGAACCATTTGATCATCACTTAGAATCAATGTAATGACTAAAAATCCAAAGAAACATTTGTCCTTTGGTTAAAAAAACCATAATCATTTGAAGGAAGAAAAATCCTTCGATCTCTGATTCTAACTATATTGTATTTTTTTTAGTTTTTTTAGTGCGGTCGCGAGGTCTGAATAGTTAGGTATGAATCATAGTGCTAATGTTTCTTGATCTATTCTATGGATTCCGTGCTCCAGATATTCTAATGAATATCAGACGAGGTGGAACCATCTCTCTCGAGATGACAGACCATTCTCTATACTATCAATAGGATCAATTTTCACAAGTCACACACTCATATTCCGGAAATACCGAAACAAAGGAATTCCACGGTCGAACTACCCTACCACAATATATATATATGAATATATAAATTCATAATAAAATAGAAACATGGAATATTAATAGAGAATATTCTGAAAAAAAGAAGTTTTGAATAACCTCTTAATATAATAAACTTTCCTACGCTTTCGCGTAAAGGTGAAGAGACAAGCCAATCACTCAAATCACGACTGATTAACAAATTTCTTAGGTCACTAAGAAACCTTCTAAAAGCTGCTCTCCTGACTGCGGTTATAGGAACCTTCACTTATAGTAGTACTATACCTACCAGGTCTTTCCCGACTAGCGGGGCTACGGTTCAAACTATAGATCTAGAGGATTCTTCTATGGAGGAAGGGTACGAGGCTCACCATTCTTCTATGGCTGACCATTCTTCTCTGGAGGAAGGATCTAACACAGAAGATTCTTCTATGGAGGAAAGATCCGACACAGAAGAATCTTCTGTGCAATTAAGGGCCCAAGGAGTCACTCAATTCCCTTCGCCAGGAGGTGCGGAGGCTTTGTTTGGATCTCGATACGAGTCAGGAGACAGCGTTGTCTCGCCTCGAAGCTGGCACGGCGGGAAAGCGAGCAAAGAGAGCTTCACGCGGTGAACCGCCTCCTAGGATTCTCTATTCTCTGTAGCAAAAATTTCCTTCTATTTCTCTATATTTCGAAAATGTATACAGAATAGATGAGGGTTGTTTCCTTGATTCTAGTGTAGGATTACAGATTTGAGACTTGAGGCCCCTACAAAAAAGGGGCCTAAGTGAGTTATTTTGGGTTGAAAAAAAGTGAAGACTTCTTGGTTCTTATGGTATGGATCTAATTCATTGAGATTCCGTCCAGTAAAACAGAAGAATTATAAATCTCCAAGAGAATAGATAGAAAGACTGCAAATAAAGCCATTGCGACACCCATCAAAGGAGTGGTTCCCCATCCTGGAGCCACTTTCCCATATTCTGAATTCAACGGTTTCAATAAAGCCCCTACTGTTGTTCGTCTTGGACCAGATCTAGAACTAACCTCAACGGTTTGTGTCGCCATAAATACTTTTTTTTGTTGAGATCTGTTGACTTTGTATACCCTTCCGTTGTAAATAAACGATCTTATCATAGATCCATTGTAGTCTTGAAATTCTCTAAGAATGGAAACAGCAACCCTAGTCACCATCTTTCTTTCTGGCTCACTTGTAAGTTTTACCGGGTACGCCTTATATACCGCCTTTGGGCAACCCTCTCAACAACTAAGAGACCCATTTGAGGAACACGGAGACTAGTTGAAGTAATGAGACTCCCCAATAGGGGAGTCTCATTACTTCAATTGGGAATAAGGCACAATCATTTCACCTTTTTATTTTTAATTGGAACCCTCGGTGGTTCTCGAAAAAAGATAGCGAAAAAAAGAATCCCTAGAGTGGAGACTAAAAGGAATGTATAAACCAATGCTTCCATAGATTCGATCGTGGTTTACAATTATAGCTTCCACATCTGTTCATTTGGTGGGATCATCTCCCAGATAAAGAAAGGGCAAGAGAAGAGTCAAAAGTCGGTGATCAAAAAATCACGGTTTCTCTCCTATCCTGTGTTAACTCAAACAAATCAAATAAAGGAGAAAAAAACCAAAGCAATGTTGTATCAAACTAGCTGTCTCCTTGTAGTTGGATCTCCAAGTTTTTGGAATGCTCCAAATTCGACTTGAGCATCCAAATCTGGGTCAATGCCGGCAAAAACATCTCTGAACAAAGTTCTCGCACCGTGCCAAATGTGCCCGAAAAAGAAAAGCAAAGCAAATGAAGCATGGCCAAAAGTAAACCAACCCCTGGGGCTGCTACGAAAAACACCATCCGATTTCAAAGTAGCACGATCTAATTCAAAAATTTCACCCAATTGAGCGCGTCTAGCGTATTTTTTCACAGTAGCAGGATCGCTATAACTGACTCCATTGAGTTCACCACCAAAGAACTCAACAGTTACACCGACTTGTTCAACACTATACTTCGACTCTGCCCTTCGAAAAGGAACGTCGGCTCTCACAATTCCGTCTCCGTCTACCAAAACGACTGGAAATGTTTCAAAAAAAGTAGGCATACGGCGTACAAAAAGCTCGCGGCCTTCTTTCTCTCTAAAGATAGGATGTCCTAACCATCCAACCGCTATTCCATCCCCATTGTCCATTGAGCCCGCTCTAAATAATCCCCCTTTAGCTGGATTATTTCCGATGTAATCATAAAAAGCTAATTTTTCTGGAATTTTAGACCAAGCTTCTGAGAAATTATGATTTTCGGCGAGGCTAGCGCCAACTCTTCGATATATTTCTTGCTGGAAGTATCCTTGATCCCATTGATACCGGGTGGGACCAAATAATTCGATCGGGGTCGTTGCGGAACCATACCACATAGTTCCAGCAACAACAAAAGCTGCAAAAAAGACAGCAGCGATACTACTAGAAAGTACAGTTTCAATATTACCCATACGTAATCCTTTGTATAAACGTTGGGGCGGACGGACACTCAAATGGAATAGTCCCGCCAATATACCTAATGTCCCTGCTGCAATATGATGAGAGGCTATTCCTCCTGGAACAAAAGGATCAAAACCTTCGACACCCCACGCAGGATTGACAGATTGTACTTTTCCCGTGAGTCCATACGGATCGGCCACCCATATTCCAGGACCATACAAACCTGTTACATGAAATGCGCCAAATCCAAAGCAAGCTAACCCTGAAAGAAATAAATGAATTCCAAAGATCTTGGGCAAATCCAAAGAAGGTTTTCCTGTACGCTCATCACAGAATATTTCTAGATCCCAATACACCCAATGCCAGATAGCGGCCAAGAAGCACAAGCCAGAAAATACAATATGTGCCCCGGCCACACCTTCGTAACTCCAAATACCCGGATTCGTTATAGTGCCTCCTGCGATACTCCAACCCCCCCACGAATTGGTTATTCCTAAACGAGTCATGAATGGGATAACGAACATACCCTGTCTCCACATCGGATCAAGAACGGGATCAGAGGGATCAAAAACTGCTAATTCGTATAAGGCCATCGACCCGGCCCAACCCGAAACTAGAGCAGTATGCATTATATGGACAGAAAGCAACCGACCGGGATCATTCAATACGACAGTATGAACACGATACCAAGGCAAACCCATGGAAAGACCTCTTTCTCAAAGAAAAATAGACACTATGTAACTTTCTCGCATTGGGAGCTAGGGACTTCCCCCTTTCAATGGATTATCTCGGAGCAGGGGTAAATATTGAGTCCATTCCCTTGGGAATAACGAACCAATTCTGTTTGTAGGAACAAATAGAAACAGATCTATTCTATACCCGATAAGTATCAATCCGCAATGCAGCATTGGTCTGGTTCTATTTTCTATGGGCTACTGCTCGGTCTTATTCTATGAACTTTTCAATCTATGGAAAAAAAAAGGAAAATCCGAGCCAATAGTCTGACAACAAGAAAAGGCGTTTTGACTACGCTTTCGCATAAAAGTTAAGAGACAAGCTCTCGAGCTTCACCTAATGCCCGTTGGTACTCCAAGATGCCTTTTTCTGATGAAGTCTAAAAAAGAAGAGGCAAAATCAAACTCAAACTTAAAATCAGACTCAAACTCAAACTTAAAATCAGACTCAGACGCAGACGCAGTCTTAGCCTCAGCCTCAGCCTCAGACTCAGACTCAGACTCAGACGCAGACGCAGCCGCAGCCGCAGTCTTAGCCTCAACCTCAGGCTCAACCCCAAACTTAGCCCCAACCTCAAACTCAGACTCAGACTCAGACTCAGAATGGATAGAACTCTAGTGCGACTTGGCAGCCATAATGGGTCCTATGGGATTTCCCCATGCTCTTCCCCCATCAAGATATTCTCTCTTTCTCCCAACAAGGGTTAAGTGACTGATCAAGAATTGAAAGTTTGAACTCAAAGCCAATAATTTCAATTGGGAGATTCCTATTTCTATTCTCAATTCTATTTTCAAATGGAATAGTTTATGGTTGGTTTGGTTAGACCACTAAAATGAAGGATCCAGGCTCCGCTCATAAAATACCCAATTGGTCAAATAGGAATAGGTAAAATTCCCCTTTGTATCATACCATAAAAGATTCCTATTAATTCGACCGTAAAAGCGATTCCAAACCTCCAAATATATATATCCTAGATATATATCCCAATTGAAGTTTGGTAGGTCAATCTTTACCCGGAGTAGATCCTAAACCTAAAAGAACAGAAGAAGCCCATTCCGGAACAAGAAAATGACACCATAATTGAAAATCTAATTTGGAGTTCGATGAAATAAAACAAAACCTCAATGCAAAGTCAATTCGACATGTTTCAAGTTTCATGACTTCTTTTTGGGGGAGAAGTGCGCCAAAACTTATCTTTCTTGAAAAATAGAAGAAAAAAAGTACGCTCGTTAGGAGTTCGAAAAATCCTGCTATGAAACAATGAAAAGGGCTGGAATTTCCACATTGCAATTTGTTGAATCCTATGCACCAAAAACATGCGTGTAGGGTTTCCTTAAGGGATAAAATTTTGTCCTAATCGATGTACTTCATTACTCAAGAATTATTTTTGTAGGCCAAAAGCTTACTAACGAGATAGCAAATAACGTTCAGGGTCTCTTGATAGGTCTCAGTAGAGCCAACCCGAAACATAATTTTAATATGCTTATAAACTGTAAAGGCGGATGGGCAACAGCGGGAATAGCTGTCGCTGATACGATGGACTGGGTAACACCCAATGTCACTACACTAAACGTAGGGACGGCCTTTTCAGTGGGATCCCTCATCCTGTGCGCAGGACAAAAGGGCGACCGTATAGCATACCCTAACAGTTCAGGTCGTGCCAATGCATTTTGATTTCTTATTTGAGAGAAAAAAGAAGATTATGCCTTCGCTATCTGGAATATGAATCAAATACAAAGTAATAATAGCATGGCACTTCGAGTTTGCAAAGCTCAATTATTGTTTTTTCATACGATGAGATTCTGTATCGAGAGAGTGGTATGAAACAAAAAGCATTTCAGATTGGATCTTATCTATCGGGGATCCATTTCCGCGTCACAAACTTTTTGGTTTTCATACCCTAAGTCCCTTTCCACTATTTAGTGTATGAGAGATTTTGAAAATGAAAACAAAAATACGATCATTTTTCCTTAGTTGATTAAATCAAAAATACACTTTGGGATTGTCGAATCGCAAACGAGAAAAATAGATAAAGCACCGGAGCCATCATAGTACTATCCTAGTATTAATTATTAATATTTTGTAATTCTCTCGAAGGGAAGGGTGGTAACTAGATCATTGAACAATCCGCGGGTCTTAGAAATCCTATTTTTATCTTTCTTTATTCACTGGAAGTGAAATGAAACAAACCGAATTCCATCGTAGAGCCGTATGCAATGCACAAACCATGCCTGTACGGTTGTTCAACTCTCTCTTTTTGTTTTGTTCTTAGAATCTATCCGTTACTTCTTTACTTCGCCAAATCGTGCGAAATAGAGGAATCCTTCATTTATATCATTAGGGCAATGATACACCAACCTTATAGTTCTTATCTTGATTCCGAACTAGGGGAGTTGTACCTAGATCAGGAGGAATTCGAGCATATCCGCAAGAATCTCGTAAAATTGTATAGGCATAAAACAAAGCAAGAGAAGGAGATTATAGAGGAAGACATGCGGCATTCTGATTTGTGGATGACACCAGACCAAGCCAAAGTTTATGGACTTATTGATGCAATAGTAACGCAGGATATCCATTCTAGGTACATCCAGGATATGAGATATGAGATATGAAGCACAGCTACCCGGGAATAACGGGAGGCAGGCTCGTGAAAGTTCCGGAACCATGGAGACCTGAAGGTGAATAATTTTAATTATTAATTAAGGGTTTATAAACAAAGAACAGGACAATCTAGCCAGATTCTATGGAATTATTTTCTAAATGCAGCCTATACGGAAAACGGAAATTTAATTTTAGCAAAGTTATTTCTAGGTAAAGTTATTTCTCGGTAAAGGTTTGTAGAACAGGACAACCCCGGCAGATTCTATATAAGGACATGCTGAAGGATTCTTTCATGTGACCAGAAGAAGCCAAATGTCATGGAATTGTTGATTGAATAGGAATTCAGGCGTATGAAAAAGCCAACCAGCCGGATTTTCTGGAATTATTTGGTATTTACCTTAGGTCTAAGTATTTAGCTTAGGTCTAGGTAAAGGTTCAAAAGAAAGAAAAAATGGCTAGAAGCAACCGTATGCAATGGGCAAACGATGCCTGTACATGTATGTACGGTTGCTTCTTTTAACCCTACGTTCCGTCTAGGCGAAGACGGAAAAGGGAAACGCATGAGCAAAGGATGCTGGTACGGTTGCTCAACTCTGTTGGTCCTCTAACCCACCCGTTCCCGTACTGTTTTTACTTCGCATACGAGAATCGTTCGAAAGGGATCCTGGCGGATGGGGATAAACTATACCGTTGATGGTTGATGACATCCCACATCCACTCCAATTTCATCAAAGAGCAGGAACACACCTGTCGGTTATAGTTGGGACCTGCCTAGAGGCTTTGAACCCCCAAAAAATAAAAAGACCCACTTGATATGATAAAATTCTCAAATTGGAAATATCTTGTAGGGGTAGATTTTGGGAATAAGTCGGGCTAGGCGAAGAGTTACATACACGACACCAATACACGATACCAAAAGAAAAAATGGCTGGAAGCAACCGTATGCAATGGGCAAACGATGCCTGTACATGTACGGTTGCTTCTTATAACCCCCATTACCTTATCTCTTTTACTTCATGAAATCGTGCGAAATAAAATAAAGGAAAACCGACGGATGTTATATCATTATTAAGGTATATCATTATTTTAGAATCATCCGGTTAGGATCGATCTAAACCAGCCCATTCTGGTCTGGATATAATTCAGCATGCCAACTATTAAACAACTTATTAGAAACACAAGACAGCCAATCAGAAATGTCAAAAAAGCCCGCGCTCTTCGGGGATGTCCTCAGCGTCGAGGAACATGTACTAGGGTGTATGTGCGACTCGTTCAGATCATGAACTGAACCAAAAGAAAGGAAACAATTTTTACAGTATCAAAGATCAGTACCAATGAATAGGATAAAACCAATGAATAAGATAGAGTGGAAGAACTCCATTCACTGTCTAAAAAAAAAAAGACCTTTATTGTGTATAAAATTTATGGTTTCCATTGGTATAAATCCGATCACCTCAATTGGAGATGAGAAGCAATTCCCCATTGGTAGCAAATGGTTCTCCAGTAAGCGGGGGAAATCTTATTTAAGAAGCATAAAAATGCTGCTCCTACTCTTGCAAGAACGGACTCACAGGGTCAGCTACCTAACCAACCTTCATAATTAAATGCCGTTACTGTATAGGTAGATCTTATTGTGAAAAGACCTATTACTGGATAATTCATGGGTAGAGCCAAAGAGTGTGAACTATACAAGTTACTAAATAAGGAAGGGGCTCCGGTGTATAGAAAGGACCTCACCGTTTAAAAAGTAACCATGGAAACGATGGAACCCACTATTTTTTATTCATTTATATTTCTTACTTAAATTGACTTTGACTCGTTTTTTGATCAATCTCATTTTTTATTTCAAGGTGAAATGCCTGGAAAAAATCGTGGTTGGGAAGGTCATCGTAGCTAAAGCCATTGGAATTTTTTTTTTATACATCGGAAGAATCCGTTTTGTTATTAATAGACCGGGAGGGGAGAAAAGAATGACTGAAAGAAAAGAAAGCAATTAGTTATTCATCAAAGTTTCAGTGGATTCAATGACCAGAATTAGACGAGGATATATAGCTCGGAGACGTAGAACAAAAATGCGTCTATTTTCATCAACTTTTCGAGGGGCCCATTCAAGACTTACTCGAACTATGACTCAACAGAAAACGAGAGCTTTGGGTTCTGCTCATCGGGATAGAAGCAGGAAAAAAAGAGATTTTCGCCGTTTGTGGATCACTCGTATAAATGCAGTAATTCGTGAGATTAAGGTATTCCATAGTTATAGTGTATTTATACACAATCTCCACAAGAAGCACTTGCTTCTTAATCGAAAAATACTAGCGCAAATCGCTATATCAAATCCACATTATCTTTCCACGATTTCCAATGAGATAAATTGTCTTTCCATGATTTCCAATTTCCAATGAGATCATGAATTTCGCAGGGTTCATTTTGGAGGGAAAGGTTTAAGCGAAGTTCCCCGGAGAATCAACTCCGGGAAGGTGAAGTATAAATGAATAGGATAAGGTAATCAAAATAAACGAGCACGATTCACTCAAAAAAAAAAAAATGAAATATTTCTTCTTTTTCTTCCCTGATTCGCATTCTTTTTGGTTTCTTCCAACGTGAGAATCCTTGGGTTCTCTCATTTTTCGAACAAAACATCCACCCTATCCTAGTTGCGTTAAAGATTGGAATTTTGATTCCTTTTATTCCCTTGTGGCCGTAGGCCTATTTTTTTAAAAGGACCCTTTTTATTATTATTAATTTGATTTAAAGGACCCTTTTTATTATTATTAATTTGATTTAAAGGACCCTTTTTATTATTATTAATTTTATTAAAAGGACCTTTTTTATTTTTAGCCCTAGGGGTTGACTTGGTTCTTGTTCTTTCAAATGGTTTCTCTTTTTTCTTAGGATCTTTTTTCTTAGGATGAAGGAAAGGTAACAAAGATAAAAAACGAGCTTGTTTTATAGCAAGCGTAATTAATCGTTGTTGTTTCAAGGTCAATCGATTCACTCGTCTAGATAATATTTTTCCCTCGTCACTAATAAATTGACTAATTAAACTCATGTTTCTATACTCAATTCGATCCCCCGGTCCAATTCGGGGCAAACGCTTACGTAAAGATTGCTTTTTTTTCAATTTTAGAATTGATTTCCTGGATTTCAGCCTAGATTTCAGAAAGGGTCGCTTAGCTTTCAAAAAGGGTTTCTTGGATTTGGATTTCGGCGGAAAGGGTGGTTTAGGTTGCAGAAGAAGTAGCTTAGATTTATCCATGGTATTTAGTCCTTATCTCTAAAATCCTATTTCTGAATTCGAATTTGGGATACGACCGAAATAGGATTTGATTTGTTTATATATATTCTATGTAATTTGTTCTTGTTACTGGGAAAGGTGGCAGTTCTGTTCAATCTATTTCTTTATTTCCCCATGAATTGTATGCTTGTAACAATAGGGGCAGAATTTTCTCAATTCCAATCGACTAGGTGTCTTGTGTCGATTCTTTTGAGTAATATATCTAGAAATGCCCGGCGATTCCTTAGTAACATTGTTTCGCACACAACTAGTACATTCCAAAATAACTCTGACTCTGACATCTTTACCCTTGGCCATGAACCTCCTTTGCATTTTGGATTCACTCAACTCTTCGATTTTCAATCCGAAACGAAGAAAAAAAAAAAAGGAAAAAAATAGAAGTGGCTAACCCGAAATCCGATTAGAAACGATTTCGTTGCAATCAATAGCGTAATATTCACAAGTAATACAATGATTTTTAACTCTCAATTATTTCGAATCCCAATAGAGTATTTCATTTAAGTATCTTGGATAATTTTGTTACCTTAGACCCATTATTTCTATTTCTGTACTCCCTCTATGAATTCGAGCCTAATCTCAAGTTTCGCCAAGGTTGAATCCACTTTGATTCTTTTTCTGTCCTCCCTTTATCCTCAAAAATGGAAAAATAAGAAAACAAAGAAAGAGAGAGAGGAAGAGGTATTAGTCCCAGATAATTTATTGTATCGCTAATCTTCTTCATCCCTTCCCATGTCAATAACTAGAATGAAAAAAGGGGAATGTCAACGCATCCGGGAAGAAACGATTGATCTCTATCAATAGACCTGCTAAAGACCCGAACCATAGAGTACTTAGCACAGGGGCCGCGGAGAGATATGTTTTTAGATCGCGCATTTAAAATTCTCCTTCTTTGATTGGAATACATATATGATCAGATGCATAGGTCGTTAAGGATCGCTTGTATTTTAGTTGTACGCGGAATCCCTAAACAAAAACGGAAATATACCACGACCTAGTCAATGTCAATAACACTAAGATTTCCCTTTCCTTAAAACAGAAAAAGGGCTGAGTATTGTATTACTGATAAGTATTCATTTATTTCTACATGAAGTTTCCTATCTATCTATAGAATCGAATTCTTTTAGTATTAAATTAATTAGTATTAATATGCATATAATTCTTTCTATTTAAAAAATTGGATAGGTTCTACGTGTTCTATGAGACCAAAAAGAAGAAATGGCAAGATAGATTGTATCTCAATGAGGAAATAATGATGTGGAAAACAAGACAGAGATTTTATACAATGACACTGTATACCAATTGAAAGGGATGTAGCGCAGCTTGGTAGCGCGTTTGTTTTGGGTACAAAATGTCACGGGTTCAAATCCTGTCATCCCTACCTATTCCTTCTCCTATGGGCAGTAACGAAAGGTCCGTTGAGATCGATTGAATTTGGACATACGGAATCTTTCCGTTTATAATATTATTATTATCTATATATATACGGTCTGGGGGGTACAAAAAAATCCTTTTCTTTGCGGTCTTATCCCTGGTGATAAGAAAGCGCTCTTAGTTCAGTTCGGTAGAACGTGGGTCTCCAAAACCCGATGTCGTGGGTTCAAATCCTACAGAGCGCGATTCTGTTGTTCTTAGGTCGAATTCGAGTGAAATAACTTCACTAACTTGACCAGCAACCTGAATTCGACCTCCTCCTTTTTTGAGTCCGCAGTAGGTCAATCAAAAAATGAGATGTTAATCTTACTTAATCAAAGGTCCAACTGATCACTGCGTCTGTATTGTAAATACGCAGTGACGAATAATCCCGCCAAAGTAATCGGAATTAGACCTAACACGATTCCAAATAGTAAAACTTCAATCATTTCGATTTATTTGAAAAGGGAAAAAGAGAGAGGGAATATCTATCCTTAAATATTCATCCGAATTGACCACGAATCTCATCAAGCAAGACTTGGCAATTACTGCGGAAAGGCACTCTCGAATCCGCGGAAACATTTCTGTTTATATTCTAACAGAATTGTTCATTCAATTCATTTCAAATAAGTCGTATCTTGCTCAGACCAATAAATAGGGCCGGGGTTATAGTTGACGCCACCAATAGAAAGCCGAAATAACTAGTTATAGTAGGCATGAAGGAGCTAAAGGAGATACGTTCTTTTTATACATATGGTTCTAAAACACTTACCTAAGTTTCCGCTTTTGAAAGATGGAAGGATACGAAAAAATACCAATTGACAAAATCTGTTCCAATTTCAGTTTGATTCATCCGTCATTTTTATTTTTTTGGGCCCTAACAAAGATAGGGCGGGATAAAAAAAAAGGCTGGATTGATCATCTTGTGACATCTACCAATTCCCCGATTGCAAATCAACAGATTCATTCCGCAATTTCTTAGTAAAGAACTAGGACTAATAACTTTGTCGCGGAATTTCATGCACAAATGAAACTTACTTTGAATCGCTGTGGAATAAAATTCGCAAATCGTGTCGATTTTGATCATT